CATCGCATTACAAATGCGATGCTCTAACCTCTGAGCTAAGCGGGCGGATATAAGAGCAATAGTGTATAGGAATACAGGAAACTATCGGATCTTAGCTATTACCTAGTGATTCTTCTTCTTTTTTTATTTCATTTATTGATTCTTTAAATTTCTTCTATTTCTTAGTTATTAGTTATATATTTTAGATTCTATTTAGAAAATAGAAAAGAAAACTATTTAGATATAAAGAAATTAGATATCTAAATAGAAATTCAATTCATATATATGAATATGAAAGAAAATATCAATATATCAATGAAATTAGAATTCGAAATGAAAAAAGAAAAAGAATGAATATCGACCGTTCCACTATTCCAAATCACACTGTAAAAATGAAGGAGGAGGAAAGGCATATATATATGTGGGATATATCTATCCATATTGAAATGCGGATACATCAATGATAGAATCATTTCGTATTGAAACAAATAGGGTTCATCCAATAGAGATGAAATGATAGAATATAGAATAGAGGGTGGGCAAAAAAAAGAAAATAGCAGCATACACTTTTTCGATATAGGAATCATTACCTAATGAATTCAATAGTGCCAAGATCAATGAAAGAAGTGGATGGAATTACAACTGGATCCTTGTCTCAAAGGAAAGGGGGATATGGCGAAATTGGTAGACGCTACGGACTTGATTGTATTGAGCCTTGGTATGGAAACCTGCTAAGTGGTAACTTCCAAATTCAGAGAAACCCTGGAACTAAAAATGGGCAATCCTGAGCCAAATCTTTGTTTTGAGAGATGGAAAATGAGAGGGATAGGTGCAGAGACTCAATGGAAGCTGTTCTAACGAATGAAATTTACTACGTTACGTTAGTAGTTAAAATCATTTCTATCGAAATGACAGAAAGGATAACCTTATATACCTAATACGTACGTATACATACTGACATAGCAAACGATGAATCACAACCCAAATCTTCTATTGAATCCTATTCTGTATCTCTATATATGAAAATAGAAATCTTCTATTTCTATTCTCTTTGAAGTTGAAAAAAGAATCGAATTCGAATATTCAGCGATCAAATGATTCATTCCAGAGTTTGATAGATCTTTTGAAGATTAATCGGACGAGAATAAAGAGAGAGTCCCATTTTACATGTCAATACCGACAACAATGAAATTTATAGTAAGAGGAAAATCCGTCGAATTTTAAAATCGTGAGGGTTCAAGTCCCTCTATCCCCAATAAAAAGCCCATTTTACTTCCTCGCCTCGCTCTTTATTTATCCTCATCCTCTTTCTTTTTTTTTTTCATCAGTGGCTCAGTTCAAACAAAATTCAATATCTTTCTCATTTCATTCACTCTGTTCTTTCACAAATGGATCCGAATAGAAATCCTCGTATCTTCTTCCAATCTAATCTCATTTGTTTTGTATAGTACGATATGAACATATATGTTCAAGGAATCTCCGTTATTGAATCATTCATAGTCCATATCTTTTTCCTTACATTTACAAAGAAAGTCTTCTTTTTGAAGATCTAAGAAATTAAGGGGCTAGGTCCAATTTGTTAATATTTTCTTTTTTAGTTCTTTTCATTGACATAGATATAAGTACTCTGCTAGGATGATGCACGGGAAATGGTCGGGATAGCTCAGTTGGTAGAGCAGAGGACTGAAAATCCTCGTGTCACCAGTTCAAATCTGGTTCCTGACACGTGAATAATGTATCGGATAGATATTCATACCTCATACAAATGAAATTAATTCATTGAGACGGATCTGGATAGATATTCTTTACTTTCTTTTTCATTTTTCTTTTTTCCTCTCTGTTCATACTTTTCTTATTCCATTCGTATATATATCAAATCTAAAAGTTCAAAAAAAATGAGCTAAAAGGATTCAATCAAAGAGTGGAAGGATAGGAATAGAAAGGATGTATTTCAGACACAGTACAAATAAACTCCGATTCTTCTCATTTTGCATTTCTTCATTTTGTCTCTTCTGTCTTTTCTTTCAAATTTCATATCTTTTTTTCACTCTTGCTCAAGTTACTTTCTGGGGTCCCCACTAAGTGATGTACGCGGTACAAAGTTCATGGTGCAGAATTCTTTTGAGTCATCCTATTGTTTCTGCTCATACGAAATTTATATTATATGATATCTTCCCGATTGGGGAATAGCAATGAGAGCCTCTTTTTCTTTTTTTATTTTAGCCCCTCCACAATACGAATTAAAGTCCAGTTACTCTGTTTCATCTAGAAGGAGAATGCCAAGATGCTCATTGATTGAGATTGAAATGAAATCTGGAGTCGTGTCGTATAAGTAAAAAGGGGGTTTTTTCTCAATCAATGAGCATCTTGAATTTCATAGAAATTGGGCGTAATATAGTCTTTACGTAAGGGCCAGCCTATCCAACTTTCAGGCATCAAGATACGTTTAAGGCGAGGATGATTCTCATAAGAAATTCCCAACATATCATAAGATTCCCGTTCCTGAAAATCAGCACTTCTC